TTGCGGTGATTGTGTTCTACTAATCATAAAGATATTGGGACTTTGTATTTGTTATTGGCCTTGTGATCTGGTCTTATTGGTTTGGCTTTGAGGTTGTTGATTCGTGCTGAGTTAGGCCAACCTGGCAGTTTGTTAGGGGACGATCAGTTGTATAATGTTATTGTTACGGCTCACGCTTTTATAATAATTTTCTTTTTGGTTATGCCAATGATAATTGGGGGTTTTGGTAATTGGCTTATTCCCCTTATGATTGGGGCTCCCGATATAGCTTTTCCTCGTCTTAATAATTTGAGTTTTTGGTTGCTTGTGCCTGCTCTCTTTTTGTTATTAAGTTCTTCTCTAGTAGAGAGTGGTGTTGGCACTGGTTGGACTGTTTATCCGCCTTTATCAAGGAATGTTTCCCATTCTGGGGCTTCTGTAGATTTAGCTATTTTTTCTTTGCACCTTGCTGGTGCATCTTCTATTTTGGGGGCTATTAATTTTATTTCGACTGTTGGTAATATACGCTCTCCTGGCGTAGTTGCTGAGCGAATTCCATTATTTGTGTGGGCTGTTACAGTGACAGCCATTCTGTTGGTGGCGGCATTACCTGTTTTGGCAGGGGCTATTACTATGTTATTAACTGACCGTAATTTAAATACATCTTTTTTTGACCCAACTGGGGGTGGTGACCCTATTTTATATATGCACTTGTTTTGGTTTTTTGGGCATCCGGAGGTTTATATTTTGATTTTACCGGGGTTTGGGATGATTTCGCATATTGTTATACATTATGCAGGTAAGAAGCAAGTATTTGGGTATCTTGGCATGGTGTATGCCATTGTGTCTATTGGGGTTCTTGGTTTTATTGTTTGGGCTCATCATATGTTTACTGTCGGGATGGATGTGGATACTCGGGCTTATTTTACTGCGGCTACGATGATTATTGCTGTACCTACAGGTATTAAGGTGTTTAGGTGATTGGCTACGATTCATGGATTTGTAAGTAAAAGTGAGCCTCCGATTATGTGGGCTTTGGGGTTTATTTTCTTATTTACTGTTGGGGGTTTGACTGGAATTATTTTGTCTAATTCTTCGTTAGATATTGTGTTACATGACACTTATTATGTGACAGCCCATTTTCACTATGTGTTAAGAATGGGAGCTGTCTTTGCGTTATTTAGGGCGTTTAGGTATTGGTACCCTTTGATTTCTGGGGTTACTTTCCATGTGACTTGAAGTAAAGTTCACTTTGTTTTGATGTTCGTTGGGGTTAATTTAACGTTTTTTCCTCAACACTTTTTAGGCTTAGCCGGAATGCCTCGTCGGTATTCCGATTATCCAGACAGGTTTGCTAAATGGAATGTTGTGTCTTCGTGGGGTTCTTTAATTTCTTTTGTTTCTGTGCTTTTGTTTATATTTATACTGCTTGAATCTTTTGTCTCTCAACGTTCTGTGGTGTGAGGTAGGGCTTTAAGTGCTTGCCCTGAGTGACAAGATAGTGTTTTTCCGGCTTCTTTTCACTCTAATAGGCAAGTCGCTAAGGCGGTTTTGTGGGCTAATTAGGTTGTTGATAACAAAGTAGGGTAGGGTTGCTATATGTTGGTTAAAGTGTAGGAATGTTGCGTAATCCTTTTCATTTGGTGGAGTTTAGTCCGTGGCCTTTTACGGCGGCGATAGGGGCTTTATTTCTTACTACGGGTATAGTAAGGTGGTTTCATGGGAAAGGTGGATTTTTAATGGCTTTAGGGATTTCTGTGGTTCTGCTTACAATGATTCAGTGGTGGCGTGATGTGGTGCGTGAAGGGACTTATCAAGGTTATCATACAAGCTGAGTTAGGATGAATCTTCGTTGGGGAATAGTGCTATTTATTTTTTCAGAGGTGTGTTTTTTCTTTGCTTTTTTTTGGGGGTTTTTCCATAGAAGGTTGGTTCCAACGGTGGAGTTGGGTTGTGTTTGACCTCCTGTTGGGGTTTTACCCTTAAATGCTTTTAAGGTTCCATTACTTAATACAGCTGTTTTATTGGGTTCTGGTGTTAGGGTTACTTGGGCTCATCATGGGTTGATAAGTGGAAGGCGTGAGGAGGCATTTTATGGGTTAGCATTGACTGTCTTATTGGGGGCGTATTTTACTTTTCTTCAGTGAGGAGAGTACCAAGAGGCGTCTTTCAGGGTTGCAGATAGGGTTTATGGCTCTACTTTCTTTGTGATGACTGGGTTTCATGGGCTGCATGTTTTGATTGGGAGTGTTTTTTTGTTTGTGTGTACATTACGATGTTATTTTCATCATTTTTCGGTTTCTCACCATTTTGGTTTTGAGGCTGCTGCTTGGTATTGGCATTTTGTTGATGTGGTTTGGATTTTCCTTTACTTGTGTATTTATTGATGGGGTTCTTAGTGAATTAAGATAGGGTGTGAGATGATTAGGTTGATTTAATTTAAGTAGGTTAGGGCCGTGTTGGAAATGCTAATAGATATTTTTTCTTCGTTAGATGCGGGTGTATCCTCCAGTTTTAGGGTGTGGGGTTTCATTTGGTTAACTGGTTTTGTGGGTGTATTGATTTGTTTAGCTCGGTTTTGAGCAGGTGTTTCTAGTGTAAGTTTTGTCTTTTTTTCATTGATTGAGTTGATTGTTGGGCTGGTGAAGAGATGCTCTGGGAAGTTTCTTGGTGGTTTCGTGCTTGGGCAGGTGTGTTTGTTTTGAATACTTTTTTCTTTAAATATTAGGGGGATAGTTCCTAGGGTTTTTAGGCCGACGAGTCATTTGTCTTTGACGTTTGTGTTGGCTTTGGTTGTTTGGTTTTGTTTGATTTTTAGAGGTTGAACCTATTCTTGGTCTCGGAGAGCTGGACAGTTAGTCCCAACTGGCAGACCAGTCGTTTTGGTTCCTTTGTTAGTGCTGATTGAAAGTATTAGTACTTTGATTCGTCCGATTACGCTGGGTGTCCGTCTTGCTGCCAATATTACTATGGGACATCTTATGTTGCATGTTATTGGTGAGTATGTATCCGGTTTTCTTTGTAGCGGAGGTTTGGTAAGTAGAATTTTCGGGAGTTGGGTTATGTGGGGTTATGTGCTTTTTGAGTTTGCTGTAAGGTTTTTACAGGCTTATGTTTTTGTTTTATTAGTGGGTTTATACTCTTCAGATCACCCTATATCTGATGCTCATTAGCTTATTATAGTTGGTAAAGGGCTGGTTAATCTATAACATAAACTTGTCGAGTTTAAGTTGCCCAGTATGGGCGCTCTTTTATGCCTCAATTGAGTCCTATATCTTGAGTTTTTGTTTTTGGTGTTTTTTTGGTGTTTTTTATTTGGCTTGCGATTATAGTTTGATGGGGGAATTCTGGTGGGTATGTCGCTTACCGGGGGGAAGTGAACTCTAGGTTAAAGGGTGTCAATAGCAGATTAAAGTGGGGTTTTACTAAAGAGTATTTAGTGAAGTCTACTAAAAAGAGTTAAATAAGTGAAGATCGTTTCTTTGTTGGGTGCTGGGGTTATCGGGGTTATGTTAGGGTGTGTTTGTTTAGTGTCTCAGCGGAAGAGTCTTTTTGGGGTTTTGCTAAGAATGGAGGTTTTTACCTTGGGTATTTATACCATTATTTTTAGTGTATTTTGGATTTTAGGAAAATTAGGGAGGTTATGTCTGATTTTTTTGACTTTTGGGGTTTGTGAGGCAGCTCTAGGGCTTAGAGTTTTGGTGTCGTTGGTTCGTGGGGTTGGGAGTGATTACGTTAGTGGGTTAACGTCTGGGCATTTTTAGTTTACTGGTAACAGCAGGGTTTGTGGCGATGATAAGAGGGTTTGGGTTATCAGTTTTTTGGTGAGTATTCATTTGAGGGTGGATTGTTATGCTGTTTGTTAGTTTGCTTCTTTGGTTTAGTTCGTTAGGTTTGGCTACCTGTTATGGTAGGTTTTTTGTGGTAGATAATTTTTCATTTAGTTTGGTGTCCTTGACAATTTTGGTTTGTTGTTTTAGGGTCTTGGCGAGAGTACGTGATGTCGAAAAGGTTGGAAATAGAAGTAAGGCTTTTGTTTTAAGGGTTTTAATTTTGACTGTTGTTCTTTTTTGTTGCTTTAGTGTGAGATCTTTGTTTAATTTTTATGTTTTATTTGAGTTTAGGTTAATTCCTACTTTGTTCCTTATTATAGGGTGAGGTTATCAGCCCGAGCGGTTGCAAGCAGGTAAATACATAATGCTGTATACTGTTGGTGCTTCTTTACCGTTATTAGTTTTAGTGGTTTTTGTTTTAGCTGAGATGGGGTCTATTTTTTATGGATGGAAAAATAGAAATTACTTTTGGGGCGGGTGATTGGTTGTTTTGTGCGCTTCATTAGCTTTTCTAGTTAAGTTACCTATTTATGGATTTCATTTATGGCTACCAAAGGCCCATGTAGAGGCTCCGGTAGCAGGTTCAATAATCTTGGCTGGTGTCTTGTTGAAGCTTGGTGGGTATGGCTTAATTCGGTTTTTTAGTATTTTAAGGTTGTCTAGGTGTTTGACTGTCAGTGTAGTTTTCTGTTTAAGTCTTATGGGCGGCACTATTGCTAGTATGGTTTGTTTTGCACAGGTTGATGTAAAAGCATTGGTGGCTTATTCCTCTGTTGGGCATATGAGTCTGGTTCTTGGGGGGATTTATTCTAACACTGAATGAGGGTGAATTGGAGCTTTACTTATGATGTTGGCACACGGGTTGTGTTCTTCAGGGATATTTTTTTTGGCCAGGGAAACTTATAAGTGCTATCATACTCGAAGTCTTTACCTTGTAAAAGGTGGATTAGCAGTAATTCCAGGTATGGCTATGTGTTGGTTTTTAATATGTGCTATTAATATAGCTGCTCCTCCGTCTTTAAACTTGTGAAGTGAGTTGATACTAGGTATCTCTATTTTAAGGTATTCAGTGGGTTTTGCTATTTTTACGGGGCTTATAACTTTTTTGGCTGCTGTGTACTCCTGATACGTGTACTCTACTACCCAGCATGGGCAGAGTCCGCTGTGGGCCCGAGGTGGGGTTATAGTGGAAGAGTATATTAACTATATTCTTTGTTTTGGGTTGTTTTTGCCATTAAACGTTGCTTGGGTCTTGCTACTTAGCCTATTGTAATGTTGTATAAAATGATTTTTTTTATTAGAGTATTTTAATGGTTATGTATTCTGTACGGTCGTAATGCCCCTGCGACCGGCTTACATAGTTTTACTGCGGCGACTATTGTGAATAGTAGCATGCAAGCCAGTAGCGTGAGTATTATAACTCCTTGATCTGAGTATAGAAATCTTAAAGATTGTGCTGTCGATGTAACTCTTAGTTTAAGTTCAGACCTGTCCGTTAAATAAGAAACCCTGATCGAGTCTTTTAATAAAAAGAAAGTGATTAGCATAAGGACTACTGGGATTAATTGGTTGTTGATTGAAAATGTTGTGTTAGGCGATAATGAAGCAATGTAAGCAAATATTACTAGTATTCCGCCGATAAAAATAAAGAATAGCATGTAGGCATATCATGGGCTTGCGGAAGCAATAAGGGTGCAGCTAATAAAAGCAAGTAATAAGACCATTAAGCCTAAGGAAAGGGGGTGTATAGGGAAGATTATATTTAGGGTGCAGTATACTCATAGGGTTGATAGTAGGAATAAGGTAATGACTGTGAAGGATACTATGCACAGTTATGCTGACCTGTTTAGGCCTTTTTGCTTGGAAGGCAACTGTACTTAGATACTCTCAGCATGGTTAATTATGGTGCTAAAGCACTAGCAGAAGTAGAGGCGTTAGAGCGGATAATGCTATTAATCTCACTGACAAAAAAGATTTTCAGGCCATATTCATTAGGAGGTCATAACGGTAGCGTGGTAAAGTAGCTCGGGCCCATAAAAATATCACTGCGATTGGGGCTGAAATAATTAAATGTCCGGTCAATATTGATGCTCTAAATAGGCTCATTATTAAAATATTTCTGTATTCGGCTATGAATAGAAAAGCAAATCCGGCTCCCCCGTATTCAATGTTAAACCCAGATACTAATTCGGATTCTCCCTCTGCGAAATCAAATGGAGCCCGATTGGTTTCTGCCAGGATTACAGTTATTCACATGATAGCGAGTGGGATGAGAAGCAGGGTGGTTGGCAAGATGAGATTGGTTTGGCGAATTCTTACTATATCTATCTGACCTTTTAGTATAAGGTAAAAGATAATAATTAGAGTCATTGTCACTTCATATGAAATTGTCTGAGCCATCGCACGGATGGCTCCCAGGAGGGCGTATTTTGAGTTAGAGGCTCATCCGGCTATGAGTGTAGTGTACACGGATAATGAGGAAATGCATAAAAATAAAAACATTCCTAGCGTTATTTGAAATCTTAGTTTGAAAGAAGGAAAGAGTTGTCATAACCTTAAAGCTAAGACTAGTATTAGTCTAGGTGTCAGAATAAATGGAAGAAGATTTGATGATACTGGTATTACTCACTCTTTCACAAAAAGCTTTAGTGCGTCAGCTAGCGGTTGGGGTAAACCTATGATGCCTACTTTGTTTGGGCCTTTGCGAACTTGGAAATACCCAAGCATTTTTCGTTCTAGGAGTGTGAAAAATGCTACAGCTAAAAGAATCAGGAGGTAGGTAATCAGTGTAGAGATTGTGTGCGAGATGATGTAGTAAAGGGGGTGTGCCCCATGATTAGGGCTTAAACCTAAGGCAATTGTCTGCCACTTTACTTCAAAAAGGGCGATAAGCCTTTGTCTCGGTGTAAGCGAAATGTAATTACAATATACTACTTTTTGTGTTGAAGTATCAGGGCTTATGAGCCCGTTTTCTACGTCATCAGAGTAGTCCGTTCAGTCCCGGCGTGATACTAGGTTTATGTCTTGGCACTATTAGGCTTTGGTAAAGTTGCAGTTTACAGTAATTGGGAGTAATATACTACAAGACAAAGAAAATTGTAATCTATGAAGGCGGAGTTTTGTTAACTCCGTTTAATGATCCAAATTCATTCGTGGAAAACACTAGCCTTCATATTTTATAGTAAATACTAGTTATAAAAAGAGATATAATATGTTGTAACTTAAAAATTTATAATTGGGTTGAAGGAAGGAGGAGAGCGGAAATTGTTAAACAAGCACATAAAATGAAAGTATAATAGGTGGTAGTTTGTTGAACTGCTGGGGTCATTTAGTTTTGATATTATTACAATGAGATATTTAAGGCGTGTGAGGGCTCCTCTTCTTTCCGGTGTTTTCCTTTATTGTATTAGATTGTTTTTATGGGTTTTTGGTGTAATTAACACAAATTTAAGATTAGTAAGAGGTTATATAGTTGAGTGACAATTTTTTAGATTTTGTGGTGTAGAGTGAACTTTTCCTATTATTGTGGATTGCACGAGAGTTACTTTTTCTTGCCTTGTTTGTTTAATTTCTGGGAGTGTATCTTTGTTTAGCGTATCTTATATGGAGAGAGAAGTATTTTTGCGTCGATTTATGCTTTTAATCATAGCTTTTGTGGGGTCAATGAATTTGTTGATTTTTGTTCCTAGGTTAATTACTATCCTTTTAGGTTGAGATGGTCTTGGGATTGTATCTTTTGCTTTAGTAATCTATTATCAAAATAAAAAGTCTTTAGGTGCTGGTATGTTAACTGTTTTGGCTAATCGGGTAGGTGATGTTTTGTTAATTTTATGTATTTGTTTGATGGTGAATTGAGGCGATTGGATACTAAGGACAGGAATATTTGGTGATTATGGGGTTCTTGTTTGTTTTTTGTTGGTGATTGGGGGAATAACCAAGAGAGCTCAAATTCCTTTTTCTGCTTGATTACCGGCCGCGATGGCTGCCCCCACACCAGTATCAGCCTTGGTTCATTCTTCAACTTTGGTAACTGCTGGGGTTTACCTAGTTATTCGATTTTATGACTCTTTGGCAGAAGTTCCTGAGGTTTTGGGATTCCTTAGTAAAGTTGGGGGGCTTACTTTGCTAATGGCAGGATTAAGTGCTTGTTTTGAGACGGATTTGAAAAAAATTATTGCTTTATCTACTTTGAGGCAATTAGGGTTAATAATATTTACGATTGGTATCGGTTATCCGTTTATTGCTGTTTTTCATTTGTTTACGCATGCTTTGTTTAAGGCTTTGTTATTTTTGTGTGCTGGTTCTATTATTCATAGTATGGTTGATACGCAAGATAGGCGTATTTTGGGGGGCTTGAATAAGCTGTTACCTTTTAGGAGAAGATGTTTGGTGATGAGGAGAGTCGTTCTGTGTGGGATGCCTTTCTTAAGTGGGTTTTACTCTAAGGATTTGATTTTAGAAAATTCTTTTAGTAGAATAATGGGTAGTTTAGAGTTATTAGTTGTTTTGGTGGGGGCTGGATTGAGGTTAGTTTACAGAATGCGGCTCATGCTTGTAGGGGTTTTTGGGCAGTATTTTGGTGCGTGTTTGGTTACTTTTGGGGTTGAGAGGGTTTACATACTTGTCTCTATGGCAGTTTTGTCTACCGGAGCTATTATTGGGGGATGAAGTTTGCAGATTGTGTGGGTGGATGTTAATGGTTTTAGAATTGTCAGAGGATTTGCCAAGATAATAATTGGGGTTGTTACTTTTGGGGGGTTGGGGTATCTTATTTTGATGAAAATTACTAGGGTTAAAAAAAATGTTATTAGTGGGTTGAAGTATTTTTTTTCTTCTATATGGTTTATAAGGGTGATTTCTGGAAGGTTGTTATCTGGTAGCGGATTGAGTAAGGGTGTGATGATACATCTGTATCTGGATTCTGGTTGAATGGAGGTTCTTGGGGGGCAAGGGAGGTTTTATAGTCTTAATCAGGTGGTAAAAAGGCATTCTGTAGTGCAAGGAGGGAGTATTTTGGTCTTTGTGCGTATTTCACTGATTCTAGCAGTGCTTTGCTTGGTTCTGTACCTTTAACTTTGTGTATAATTATATATTATACAAATGATTATATAGTCGGGTAAAGGCTTTAGCCATTTTAGCATTTTCAGTGTTATGTTCTGTTTTAAACTATTTTACCCATACATGTGATGTGTATATGCTTAGCGGATGCTTCATGTGTTTAAGTTTTAAAGATTGTTATGTCCCATATTTTTGCGGTTATTGGTGCAGTAAAAAAGTAGCTAAAGTATAAAATGGAGAAGATTTGTCCGATAGAAATAAACGGGTCTTCTACTGGCCGTCTACCAATTCAGGTTAAAATTAGGAAAATACCAATTAGTGTTCAGAATAGTAGCTGGTTAAGTGGGTAAAAAGCGGTAGATCGTATTAAGTTTTTGTGGGTTAGTGGGATTATGATTAAAATAAGGATTGACATTACTAGGGCAATTACTCCGCCAAGTTTGTTTGGGATAGAACGTAAAATGGCGTAGGCAAAAAGGAAGTACCATTCTGGTTGAATGTGGATAGGAGTTCTTAGTGGGTTTGCTGGGATGAAGTTTTCTGGGTCGGTTAGTATGTTTGGTGAGAATAGGCAAATTGTGGTTAAAAGTAGTAGTAATAATGCGAATCCGACTGAGTCTTTTAGTGTATAATAGGTGTGAAATGGAATTAGGTTTCTGTCAGCTGATAGGCCTAGGGGGTTATTAGATCCGGTTTCGTGTAGAAAAAGAAGGTGAACAATCGCCGCAGCGGCGATTGCGAAGGGGAGAATAAAATGAAGTACAAAGAATCGGTTTAGGGTAGCGTTTGCTACTGCAAACCCTCCCCACAGTCAGTAAACTAGAAGTTGTCCCATATATGGGACTGCCGAAAGAAGGTTAGTAATAACCGTTGCTCCTCAGAAGGATATTTGTCCCCATGGAAGTACGTAGCCTAGAAAGGCTGTTGCTATAGTTAAAAATAAAAGAATTACCCCAATGTTCCATGTCTCTACGGCTAGGTATGATCCATAGTATATCCCTCGGCCGATGTGGCTGTAGATGCAGACGAAGAATAAGGATGCTCCGTTTGCATGTGCGGTACGCAGGAGCCAGCCGTAGTTTACATCTCGAGAGATGTGAGCTACCGAGTAAAATGCCAATTCGATGTTTGGGACGTAATGTATTGCTAGGAATAAACCTGTAAGAATTTGTGCCACCAAGCATAAGCCTAAAAGTGATCCGAAGTTTCATCATGTTGATAGGTTAGCTGGTGCTGGCAGATCATATAAGGAGTGATTTAGTAATTTGAGGAGTGGGTGGTGTTTGCGTATTGGGGATTTGATTCGGAAAATTAGCAGCGCTAAGTCTGTAACTCCCAAAGTTACTATTTTTATTAAACTATTTTCTGGTCGTGTTATTGTAAGTATACTGCTCAGTGCAGTAATTTAATGGAATTAGCGGTTTTGGTTTAAAGGCTAAGTACGAGTATATGTTCTTTTGGCATGAAAGGCCAATGTGCGTATTACACCAAATTAGCTTGTAGTGAGGTAGGTTGTAGAGAGGGTGGATAAGTTCCACTTTTAGTTAGGTAACAGCTAACTGCTCAATAGCTTCCTGTCTGTGGCCTTTAACGGGTAAGGGTGTGGGTCTTTTTTACCGATCCTAAATCGGTGGTATTTATTATACTAACCCGTTTGGGGTTTGTATAGGATTAGCTTAAGTGTGAATTTGTGCGTTTATGTATTGATTGCTTAAAGTTTGCATATCTCAGGGTCCTTTCGTACAATTAAGAGTAGAGTGATGTAGAGGAGATAGAAACCAACCTAGCTTGCGCCGGTCTTAACTCAGCTCATGTAAGGGTATAATAGTCGAACAGACTATTCTCTCATAGCGGCTGCGCTCATGTGAATTACCTTAAGCCAACATCGAGGTCGCAAACCCAACTTTCGATGCGTACTCTTAAGTTGGATTACGCTGTTATCCCCGGGGTAGCTTCTTTTTAGTCCGAAGATGTTTTTTATGTGCTTCTTGGTTAATACTGGAAGCTTTAATGGTTCCAGGGTTGCCCCAACCAAACTTATTAGCATAACCGATCTGGCAGATTTGTTTGGCTTGACAAAGTAAAGCTCCGCGGGGTCTTTTTGTCTTCCTCAATTATTTGGGCTTTTTCACCCAAAAATAAAGTTTTATCAATATACATGATACAGGGGTTTTCCGTGTTGCCATTCACTGGCCTCCAATTAAAAGGCTATTTATTACGCTACCTTAGCACGCTCACGCTAACGCGGCCGTTAAAATCTTTTTGGTATTCACTGGGCAGGCATTATTTCTCATGTTTGTATTTTCGAGAAACGATGTTTTTGGTAAACAGGCGAAAAATAGTGTTGCCGAGTTCATTGCGTATATTTTATTGTTCTATGTGGGGTTAGTTTGGTTCACTTGACTTCTAAGTGATGTGTTGAACGAAATAGGTTATACTAATAGAATGCCTGTTTGATAAAGTTGTAGGTTATTTGACATTAGATTCCCTTTCTATTAAAATTTGTTTGTTTTGTATGTTTTGATTGGTGTTTATTTGCTAAAACGCAGTAAGTTGGCTGTTTTTAAGCCCACTTGTAACTTTGCGAATTTACTTATTTTATAGTAGCTACCGAGCTTGTCCTCGGTAGCTTTTGGTTTGTGGCGATACTGGAGTTGTAAGTACCATAAACTAGCACTTTGATGCTTTTTAGGGAAAACCAGCTATCAAAAAATGTGAAAGGCTTGTTACTTCTACTAACAGTTAGTTTATTAATTATGATACATTAATTTTGAGGGGTTAGTAGCTCATATTTTTTCGGGAGCTTAAGTGTTGTTAATATGAATGTTGCTTCTCCATGATGCAAAAGGGAGAGATGGTTATTCTTTCTTTATTTGACTAATTGTTTGGCCCTTGCGGTTTGTTATCTAAAAATGGTTTTGTGGGATACTTTTGTGGTTGAATGTTTTCTTTATGGTGATTGTGATGATATTATAGATTGTGTTTACAAAGGGGTGTATCCGTAGAAAGAGCTACAATCTTTTGCCTGAAATCTCGGCCACTTTGCTTTGCCATGGAGAAAGTTGAATTTCTTATCTTTGATTTACAAGACCAATGCTTATTAGCTTCTCGTGGCATATCCTGAAGTATTATTACTGTGATCGAGTTAAAAGCTCGGTGCCTAGAGCTCGGCCATCTGGATGGATAGGGGCAATTTCCATTACCCCTACTATGTTACGACTTATCCCGCTTTAGTCGCAGGAGTGACGGGCGATTTGTGCGCACTTTAGTTCTTGTTCAAATGCACTACGTGTGTGTCATTTTACTTTCAAGTCCTCCTTCATAGGGGTTTTAATGCCTAATCTGGTAATTTTGTTTATTTGTATCCCATAAATCAGCTTTTCATTGGCTGTATGTCACCTGAATTGGTTGAGGTATTCTCTTTTTGCTTCCTACTGGGTCTTCTCTGAGCAAGCGTAAACGGCCATACACAAGCTGATTACTAGAAAAGCTTTGATTATTCGTGGATTATCGATTTAAGATACAGGATCCCCTGACATGGAGTAAAGTACCGCCACATTGTTTGAGGTTTAAGCTTTCGCTCTTAGTATTCTTTTTACTGTTGGGCCACGCAATAGTCGGGTATCTAATCCGAGTTTCGTTTTGTGGTTTGTAAGAGTAGGTATAGTATGACCTGTTTGGGTCTGGCTTGTAAATCTATCTTTTTACGTTGTAAGTTGGCTTAGTGGTCTAAACTGGTGTTACCTTCTGAGGTGGGATGAGTTAACTTAGAGTAGGGGTATAACCGCGACTGCTGGCACCCCTTTTGCCACTCTTTGTACTTTTTTCTAAGGCCTAGTTTCCTAGCTACTGTAATATAGGACATTGGTGTTGTGGGTGTGTTTAACCTTAGATTTACTAAAGAAGCATCTTGACCGTAGGCCCTAGCGCGCCTGTTTAAGGCGTTTATTGGGCTTGGGTTTGTCACAATGTGTGTTAGCTGCCATATGTAGTTTAATTAGGGTAATTAACTTTATACGTCAATGAAATATTGTAAAACAAGGGTACGAGTGTAACCATACTTATGGGTCGAAACCATAGCACTTTTAGTTTCTTGTTTGTAGAGATTGACTGTTTGCCAATTAAAGCTTTGAAGGCTATTAGTTTTTTTAACTTAAATCTCTTAATAGCGGTTTTAATAGGAAGAATTATGTCTATTTTTGAGTTATGAGCCCAATAGCTTAATTTAGCTTACCCTATTAAGTCTTAGGTTGTTTGAGTAATTTTCCTCTTTCTTCTTGGATTTCTAAGTTTTGTTTATGAAAAGTTAGAAGAAGAAAAATAAAAGGGAAAGAGGTATAATTTGGGAGAGGAGGAATGAGATTGATGTACTGGTTATTAGTTTGAGCTGTGAGATTGGCATTTTGTGGAGCCCTAGTAAGGGTGAAAAGGTTAAGGATAGGTAATAGTAAAGTCTTATGATAGCTCCTGAAACTAAAGTTGCCAGGATAATAGTTTTGGTTTCTGTGAATATTAATACTAATAGTTTTATGGCGAATCCAGTTAATGGTGGTAGACCACCAAGCGATAAGATTGTGACTGCAAGTAAGAAAGACTCGTATGGTTTTTGTGAGACTGGAAATAGTTGTTTATGGGTTTTTGCCCTGTTTTGAAGTAAGGCAACAAATAGTGAGGTATTGATCATTACATATGTCATTAAGTATAAAAATAGCACTGGCCCCGGGGCGGCGATTCCGGCTAGTATTCATCCTGTGTGTGCAATTGATGAGTAACTCAATAGTAAGCGGATGTTTGTTTGGTTTAGGCCGCCAATTCCGCCTCATAATGCTCTAATTCCTGCGATAGGAAGGATTTTTGCGGCTAATGATGGGTTTATCGAACTAATAGCGAAGATTGGGGCGATTTTTTGTCAGGTTAGAAGAACGAAGGCAGGTGTTAGGGACAAGCCTGATATTACTGCAGGGAACCACAAATGAAGCGGTGCTGCACCTAACTTTAAACATATGGCAATGGGCATTAGGGCTTGCATGTTGTCAGAGTGATGTGAGATTAAGGCTCCTATAATGAAGATTGTGGACCCTAATGACTGCGGGATTAAATACTTTACTGCTGTTTCTGACTCATTGGCTGTAACTTTGTAATATATAAGTGGGATAAAGCCTAGCATATTGATTTCTAAACCTATCCACGTTGTTAGCCAGTTTGATGAAGACAGGACCATTGCTGTGCTTGTTGTTATTAAAAACACGAATAAAAGTTTGTGTGGGGATTTCATTTAGGGGGAAATTAAGCTTTAACTATTCTGACGTATTTGGCTTGTTATTGGTGACAAGGTTAGTAGACGCTTTACTTTTCTTTGGTTCGTAAGCGCTGGGTTCGTGTCTGCTTGTGGTTTTGGTACAATTGGGTTGTAGTTCGGTGGTGTTTAGAGTTAATGGTTTTGCGGGTTTTATGGGCTCTGGGCTAGCAACTCTTGCCCTAGCTAAAAGCAGAGTTGCTAAAAGTGCCAAAATAGTGATGGCAGTCAATATTCTTAGTGGGTTGAAATTTAAAAAATAATTGCGTAGGTGCTGAGTGTTAGTCCTTTTTCAGATAGCAAAGGGGTTTGCTTAGCCTACACCAATTTTTAAGTTTGGTAGGTAATTTATTAGTGCCTTTACTGGATTCAGAGTACTGAAGGGAGGTGAAAGGAATTAGACCTCTCTTTACATAGTTAGAAGCCATGTATTAGCTCAGCTACTTCCCTAGAATAAGTGATTAGAGAAGGGTAAGCGAGTCGAACGTTTTCTTTCTGTTTTCAAGGCAGAGATTCTCCGAGGTCCTTCTTTGGGTGTTTGGAAAGGCTTGGTAGTTCTGGAGTGTGGTTTTGCTCAATTTTTAATTGCAAATCAAATCTTTTTATTAAAGTACAGAACTTGTACAGTGGTTATGTGTATTGTAGGGTTCTTCTTCTTCTTCTTTGTATTTAAGTTTTAGTTATTATAGATTTTTGTTTAAGTAGTAAATGGGGTTATCAGTAATAAGTAGTAAAGAAGTGAGAGGGGGTGAGCGGGTTTAAATGACGAAGTAGTTTAAGTTAAAAATGGCAGATTGTGGTTCTGTTGATAGTTGTATCTTTTCGTTGCAGATTTTGGCGGGTAAGCTTATTCTTGTTTGTCAATGAACGACGAGAAGATGGAAAAAGTGATTGTCAGGGTTTTTATTTCTACTATATTGGGTTTAGTTCTTCTTTTTTTGGGCTTGGTGCTGGGGGTTTCGGGTTTTAACGGTCGTGAAAAGTCCAGACCGTTTGAGTGTGGTTTTGATCCTATCGGTTCTTCTCGTGTACCTTTTTCTTTGCGGTTTTTTTTACTTGCTGTTATTTTTGTGGTTTTTGATGTTGAGATTGTGTTGTTATTTCCGGCTGTTATAGGAATTGGCGGCAATTGAATGTGGTTTGGGGGTTATTTTGTATTAATTTTGTTTTTGGTAATTTTGTTTTTAGGTGTTGTTCATGAGTGGCGTGAGGGTTCATTAGAATGGGAGAGGTAGTAGGCAGAGAAGGTGTTTGGTTTAAGAAATGAGCTTTTGAGGTCAGTTAGGGTTTCAGGATAGGTTTGGATGGTTAGGTTTTGAGTTGTCTTTTTTCCATGATCATGCTATGTTTGTCTTGGTGTTGGTGTCTTCTTTTGTTGGCTATATGATGGTGTGTCTGCTAAAAAGGGGTTTATCTTCTCGTTTTGTTATGGAAGCGCAAAGGCTTGAGGGGGCTTGGACTGTAATTCCAGGACTGCTTTTGTTAATTTTGGCTGTTCCGTCTGTCCGATTATTATATTTGTTGGATGAAGTTGGTGGGCCTGTTGTTAGAATAAAGGCAATTGGTCATCAGTGGTATTGAAGATATGAATATAATGATGGGGGGGAGTTAGTTAGGTTTGATTCTTATATATTAGGGGTTTCTGATATTGCCGATGGGGGTTATCGTTTGTTGGAGGTTGATAATCGTTGTGTGTTGCCTTATGGTGTGGATAGGCGGGTTCTTGTTAGGTCCGCTGATGTGGTTCATGCTTGGGCTTTGCCGGCGGTAGGGGTAAAAGCTGATGCCGTTCCTGGACGTATTAACCAGTTAGCAATTCATTTAGCAAGATCCGGTGTGTTGTACGGGCAATGTAGTGAAATTTGCGGCGTTAACCATTCTTTTATACCTATTGGTTTAGAGGGAGTTTCTCCGGGAGTATTTTATCATTGGTTAATGAAGTAATATTAGTGTTTTAGGCATTTTGTTGTATGTAAGGGTGGGAAATAAGCGT